ATTACCAGCTTAATATGTGGATAAATCCACATACCTAAAAATTCATTTCGGACAATTGAACCTTTTCAAATTGTTTCTTTTTAAGAACCAAAAAGATTTGTGCCAAAATAATAGATGCCAAGAAGAACAACAGACCTTGTATACGTAACGGATCTTGAAGCACTATTTCTGCATCCCCCTGACCAAATCCACCCACATTAGGATTACTCGTTAATGGTTGATCAAGTTTGATAGATTCACCCTCTGAAACAAGAAGTTCTGGTCCTGGCGGTATAATATCAATCACTTCCCGTCCATCCGATGCATCCCCTATCGTTATTTCGTATCCACCTTTTTCTTTTCGTATAATTTTATTTACTATACCAGTTGCTGTAGCATTATAAACATTATTATTACTCTTGCTCCCGTCGGGATAAATCTGACCCCTTCCCCTATTCCCGCCTACGTATATAGGATATTTTAAGAAGTGAACATCTCTCTTAGTAGCGGGATCTGGAGAAAGAATAGGAAAGGTAATTTCACTATATTTCTTCCCAGGAACGGGGCCTACCACAAGAATATTTTTTTTTGTGGGACGATAACTTTGAAAAGACAAATTACCTATCTTTTCTTTAATCTCGGGCGAAATACGATCAGGAGGGGCCAATTCAAAACCCTCTGGTAAAATCAGAACAGCACCTACATTCAAAGCCCCTTTTTTACCATTAGCAAGAACTTGTTTAACTTGCATATCATAAGGAATTCGAACAACTGCTTCAAATACAGTATCGGGAAGTACCGCTTGTGGAACCTCAATATCTACAGGCTTATTAGCTAAATGGCAATTAGCACATACAATCCGCCCGGTAGCTTCTCTCGGATTTTCATAACCCTGTTGAGCAAAAATGGGATATGCATTTGAAATGGGTGCTCGAGTGATTATATATATCATGAGCAATACGGAAATGGATCGGGTAATTTCTTCCTTTATCCAAGAAAAAGCATTTCTAGTTTGCATGGTCCAATCATTCATCCTGAAAATTTCTACAATAAGATTAGGTAGGTTACTGGCATAGTTCCCTCTCCATTATTCTGCTATTTACTCAAATGATTTTCCTAGAATATAGGAAGAATACGAGTAGAACGAAAAAGAATAAGTCAATTTTTTAATGTTTAGCTTTTAGATACAAAAAAAAAACAAATTTTATAATAGGATCAGTGGATCTTTTTTTTCAGTCATTCATTGAATGATAAATCACTACAAGTGACGGAGATACACGATTTAAATAACGGAAAATCCAGTATTTTAAAATTGTATCTAAAATGACTGGAAAAGTGGAAACAAGACCAGATAGAATTTGATCATTCTGAGTAAATCCAAAATCTTTATAGACAGACCCAATCATGAGTTCCCAACCATGAGTTGAATGGAATCCTATACATAAATCAGTTAATAAAAGGATAGAAAAAGCTTTTATTGTATCACTTAAGTTATATAGAAATTCTTGAACCCAAGAGTTAAGAATAATGAGTTCTTGATTACCCCTAATAGAATAACCACTTAGAATAAGGAAACATATTATATTTGTACAGAAATTAAAAATCGTATAGGTACGGTCTTGGTTGTTCGTCTCGATCAATTGGATGGTTTCTTTGTAGATTTCCATATGAAGATTTTGTAAATGTGTTTCCGGGTATTCCTTTAGCATTTCATCCAAGAGGAACAGTTCCTCGAACTCTATCAATTTCTTTAAAATCGTTTTTTCTTGAATAATATTCAAGAAAATTTCGGATTGTTTCGTATTCCACCAATTAGTAATCCAAGATTCCAGACTTTTCTTAAATGTAAAAGAGATGCACCAGGGGAAAAAGACTATCGATGTAAGACATAGAAGGGTAATGAATGCTTTCTTTTTTGCCATTTTTCGTCTTTAATGAACTCAGTTTCATCTGATTTGTCAACTATATAGAATAATAATTTTTCTATCAAGGATAAGTTCTATTACAAGTAAATACAAGTAATAGAGCCTAGCCTATGTATCAATTTCTAATTTTGTTTAATCTAAATTGAGAATCGATTCTCGCTTTTTTTATTTGTAATTCGGAATTTTGTTTTTTCCTTTAAATTTGGAAATAAAGAATACAAAATAATACAGAAATCAAAAAATAAATGCTTTCTTAGAGAAAGCATTTATTTTTTTGATACAACGATTTCCATTGGTACACTCAAGAATATGGAACGATTTCCATTGGTACACTCAAGAATCTCGACAAGTCCCAAGCTTTTTGTATAACGTTGCGTGGAGTCCTATCATAATAATCATCAACAGGAGTCAAAGGAATGGTCCCTTGTTCTCTTGTTTGCATATAAAGGACACCACTACTGGGTTCTGGGTTAGGGTTAGCTTCTAGTATGAGGGACTGAATATCTTCCATACGAACTCGGAGAAAAATACGACGATATGTTCCAGGAAATCCGTAACGAAAAAAACACACCATTCTCTTTTTTTTATCGAAAAAATTATAACCACTTCCCACATTCCAAAAAATTAGAAGCCACCAATGTAAACTTAGAAAGAGACCTGCGATTCCATAGAAAGTCAGGGTGACCCCTTGTGGCAAAAAAGGAACTACAAATTCAGATGAAATCAAATAGAAAAAATGTCTACCATAATAACTGGAAACTGAAATATATAACACCCCTAATGAACCTAAAAGAGTGAAAGAAGCCCAGAAGAACTGGATTGGTTTTCGGGACCCCGGTACAATGTCAAGCCATGCGTCTTGTGAACGACAACCATGTTTTTCTGATCCCCAACTAATGAATTTTGGAACATTAACCAATAAAGCAGACATTACAATTAAGGCAAGGCCCACTAAAAACACATAAACGTTTATCATAAAATGGGGTACCTCAATTTCATATTTGTACCTGTTATATTTTTTTTACTGTTATATTAATATTTTAGTTGTTATATTAAATCCTCCTTATCTTATTAAGGTAATATTAATAGTAGTACTTTTGCCCGTATCTAAAAAATCTTGTTTTTTTGAACATGAAGAAATAAAGAAGCCATTGCAACTGCCGGAAATACTAGGCCCACTAAAGGAACAAAAAGGGAAGGTAAGTTTATCATAAAATGGGGTACCTCAATTTCGTATTTGTACCTGTTATGTTATTTTTTGTTGATTGTTATATTTATATATATATTTTGATTTTTCTTATATTAAAGATAGTCTATAATCACTAGAATTCATATAGACTTATACTAAGTCTATTTTAAAAATTATACTAAGTATATCTAAATGAATAGAGATGAATAGATAGATATATCTATTATATATGGAGTATACATAATTAAGTATATAATATCCATAATACATAATTAAGTATATAATATAATAAATCGATAATCAAAGAAAAAAATGAATAAGATAAGAATCGAAAAATACTAAGAAAAGTTTTTCTTATTCTTAGTATTTTTCGATTCTTATCTTATTACTGTGTGTTCTAAAATGAAATTAGAGTCTGAATTATTGTTCAGTTTCAGTCAAAGGAAAGATACCATGGAAATGGTATAACTCACTTAAAACCTCTTTTAAAGAATTACGTGGTACGATTGAATCAAATGCGCCCTTTTCGAATAAAAATTCAGCCGTTTGTACACCTTCGGGCACTTCGATCTTCAACGTTTCTTCAATTACTCTTTTACCTGCAAATGCTATGTAAGCATCGGGTTCGGCAATAACGACATCCCCCAACATTCCAAAACTAGCTGTTATCCCCCCAGTAGTAGGAGATGTAAGTATCGTTATATAGAATAACTTTTTATTGATTTGATAATTATATAAAGCAGAAGAAATTTTAGCCATTTGCATTAAGCTCAAACTTCCTTCTTGCATACGCGCTCCTCCAGACGCACATACTATAATAAGAGGTAAAAGTTGATCGGTAGCATATTCGATCAACCGAGTGATTTTCTCACCCACTACGGATCCCATACTACCCCCCATAAACTCAAAATCCATAATACCAATTGCTACAGGAATACCATTTAGTTCACCTGTGCCTGTTTGAACCGCCTCCAGTAATCCGGTTTTGTCTTGATTAGAATCAAGACGATTTGGATAATCATCATTTTCAGAAGGTTCGTCTTCGTCTTCGTCTTCCGAACTATTTTCAGAAGGTTCGTCTTCGTCTTCGTCTTCCGAACTATTTGGATAATCATCATTTTCAGAAGGTTCGTCTTCCGAACTATTTGGATAATCATCATTTTCAAAGGAATCAAGACTATTTTCAGAAGAATCAAGACTATTTTCAGAATTAAATTCAATGGGATCTATAGAGACCATGTCTTCATCCATAGGATTCCAAGTACCTGGATCAATTAAAAGGTCGATTCGATCTGAACTGCTCATTTTTAAATGACAATCGCAATACTCGCAAATATTCATTTTTGCTTTAAAATATTTCTTATAATTCATTCCATAACACTCGTCGCACATAACCCACAAATGCGAAAAATCGGTTGGATATATATCCGTACTCTTCATTTCACTATCCTTTTGGACCTTCTCATTTTCATTATTATTATTATTGTCGGTTTCCAAAACAGAACTATCCTTTTGGACCTTGTCGTTTTCGGTTTCCAAAACAGAACTATCCTTTTGGACCTTCTCATTTTCATTGTTATTGTCGTTTTCGGTTTCGGTTTCCAAAACAGAACTATCCTTTTGGACCTTCTCACTGTCATTAGTACTATAAATTTCCGTTTCTAAAACAGAACTATCTTTGTGGAACTTTTCCTTTTGATTGTTATCGTTTTCGGTTCCCAAAACAGAACTATCTTTGTGGAACTTTTCCTTTTGATTGATATTGTCGTTTTCGGTTCCCAAAACAGAACTATCCTTTTGAACCTTATCATCATCATTTCTACTATAAATTTCCATTTCCCTATCCTTTTGCAGCTTATCCCAATCCCAATCTTTGTCACAGTCCCAATCCTTGTCCTTGTCCTTGTCACAATCGCAATCCCAATCCTTGGCCCTGTCAGAATCGCAATCGCAATCCTTGTCCTTGTCCTTGTCATTATAACTCTCATCAAAAAACAAAAAGTTAATATCGATACCAAATTTATAATTAACATACTGTTGAATATATTCATGAATGATAGTAGGCGGCCAATTATCAAATATATTATACCATCTATCAATGATATAATCCCATACATATCTGTAACCATAATCGATGATATAACCAAGACTATAAGCACGAGTTTTTTGTTTTTCCATATAGATTTTTTTCTCCATTTACAAGATATATGAATGAATAGTCATTTAAAATACAATACATGAAGATTCAGTTCATTTTTTTTTTTTTCTAAGAGGTGGAATAGAATAACCTATTAAAGGAATTACGTATATCAGTTAATTTAATAATGTTTTTCAGATTATACATTATTATATACAAATCACACATTATACATTATTATATACAAATCACACATTATCATTATTATATACAAATCACACATTATCATATCATTAATAGATATGATCTGGGACGGAAGGATTCGAACCTTCGAATAACGGGACCAAAACCCGCTGCCTTACCACTTGGCCACGCCCCATTTTTGATTCGACAATAATAAATAGTAGTACTATTATGGGTTGTTCGTCAATTCCAGTTCTAAATTTATTCTATAGAATAAATTAAATTGTTACTAGAATTTGGATATGCATAAATATCGAATTAAACTGAATTTATTGATCATTACATAGAATTCAATTAAGATATTGTATGAATATATGATTTCTTCTATATTTTGATTTCAGAATGAAACTGTTTTGAACTGGATAAGTTCAAATCAAAAAGGGATTGGGGGTATGATCTTATTTATATTCCATTATTTTCCATTTTTTCTTTTCAAATTATTTCTTTTCTTTTTCTATATTTATAAATCAAAATTGATTTTTTCTTTTCTATTTCATTTTAATATAAGAATATAATATAATAAATAAAAATTTTAATAATAAATCAAATTATATACAAATTAGATATATAATATCATATATATAATAACATAATATAAAAAAATACAATAAAAATGAGAATTCAAAAAAAAAAGCAAAAATACAATTTATTTTCGTAAAGAACAACATTTTTGTTATGCTTAATATCTTTAGCTTGGTCTGTATTTGTATTGACTCTGCCCTTTATTCAAGTAGTTTTTTCTTGGCAAAATTACCCGAAGCCTACGCTTTTTTGAATCCAATTGTAGATTTTATGCCAGTAATACCCTTACTCTTTTTTCTCTTAGCTTTTGTTTGGCAAGCTGCTGTAAGTTTTCGATAAGATCTTTAATTTGAATAATGTCCGAAAAAAAATTAAGAATTTATTCGAAAATAAAAATGATAACATTTTTAAAGATCAGATAAGTTTTACAGCGTGAATCCTTGATTCCAAATATTAAAATTTATTGTGGTAATATAAAGACTCAATTCTTACTACAAATAAATTTCCTAAGTTTTTTTTTTTGAAATTACTTCATTTCTTATAAACTTAGGATCAAAGGAAACATAATATGAAATAGAAGAGAATCTATTCTCTTTCTCTGTCGTTTTTTTTTTTTTAATTATCTTGGAGATTTTGTAATGCTTACTCTAAAACTATTTGTTTACACGATAGTGATATTCTTTGTTTCTCTTTTCATCTTCGGATTCCTATCTAATGATCCAGGACGTAATCCTGGACGTGAAGAATAAGAAAATCTTTTTTGTTTTGCTTACTTGTGCTGGATTTTGAAATATTTTTTGTTTTTTTATTTATTTTACATCTTTAACTAGTAAAAAAAATTAAACAAAGAGGGAAGAAAAAAAAAAAAGAAACTCCATAATTTCAAAAGAAAAAATACCAAATCATCAATAAACGGAAAGAGAGGGATTCGAACCCTCGGTACAAAAATTCGTACAACGGATTAGCAATCCGCCGCTTTAGTCCACTCAGCCATCTCTCCCCAATTCAAAAAAAAAAAAGAATTATTATGCTTATGATACATCGCATAAACAAAAAGAACAAAGAGTAGGGCTCGAAAAAAGCCTTCTTTATATCTTATTTGATATTGATTGATAGTCATTTGATATATCTTATCTGTCTTTTTTTTTCTATTTATTATATATAAATAAAGAGAGAATTATTTTATTGATTTTTTATACCTTCAACAAAAAGAAAATCCAAAAATAAGATTCGCCCCCTTTTCTAAATTTCATTAGGGGGCCCCTTTACGAAACACGTCAACACTCTAATTATCGTAAAATTATCCACCTATTGCATAATTAGGACGGATTCCCTTGTTCGACAAAAGATCCTTTTATATACAATAATGGTATTGTAGCGGGTATAGTTTAGTGGTAAAAGTGCGATTCGTTCTATGGATCCCTTAATAGTTAAGGGGTCCCTTGCGTGATTCATATCACGATCAAAAACTTTATTTCTTACTTAAAGGGATTTAATCCTTTATA